TGGGAAATATAGGTATGTGATAGATACTATCTTGATTCCATATTTTTATGCTTTTTACTTATGAAGGGCAACAAAAGAAACAATAGGTTTTATTATCCTACATGTTCCATTAGTAACACTCCCTTGATACTTTCCAAGGGTGTCACTGCCTATTTTATTTTGCTTGTGCTTAATGTTTCCCGATTCTACTAGAAATCATATACGAACTTGTTATAGATGTATTTATTGGATTGGTTCATCAATAGTGTTGGGTCAGAATCCCCCCCCTTTTTTTTGACTCTGCACCATTGATTCCACTATTATTAGTGAGCAATAATGGAATAATTCCTTCATATTCATAGAGATAGGGGACATAATTCACATGGATATAGTAAGTCTCGCTTGGGCTGCTTTAATGGTAGTCTTTACATTTTCCCTTTCGCTCGTAGTATGGGGAAGAAGTGGACTCTAAGGGTACTACTAATTGAGTTGAGGAATCAAATCAAACTGTATCAATTGTTTTATAAATCATTCTCGTTTTTAACTTTAACTATTGAGAAAATATTAATTTAAAAATAGTAATGAAATTTAAATAAAAATATCTTTATTTCGAAATTCCATTGGATTCTGGTGGAATAATGTATTATATGAATAATACCCTTTCAATCAAACAGATATTTCAATGATTCCCATGTTCGTATTTCGAAAGTAAAGGGGATACAAATGATAGGAAATTTCTTCCAACCGAATTCTTACTAAATTTTCTATTTTGGTGAACCGGCTCTTACCAGAATTATATATGGACAACGAGGAACAACGGACCCTTTTTATTTGTTTCCCTCTTTACTGTTCAAAGAGAAAGTCGTTCTGTTATTAAGTAGATACGCACTTTCTATGGGAAACAACATAGACATAGCGATTGTCCGACGAGATACTACGCATAATAAGATCTTGCCTTGGGCAAGTCACATATTGCGCATTTACTTTATTATTGTATAAATTGGATTTATGCTTTATCAACTCGTTTCATATCATGGTTCAAACGTTACAAATCGATGAGGTTTACTACTCCTTTTCGAAATCCGAAGAAGTTCCCATAGAACTCCTTGAATCATCTGTCAACGGCTCAATCAATTACTTCTTCGGAATGCGAAAAAACAAAAAAAAAAAAGATTACTTGGTTTTTTTTTATTAATATATGCCCATACCATTTTTCCTTCATTGATTTGATTCTTTCGATGGATACCGGGATTCATATTGGAAATAATCAGAAATCTAGGAATTAGAACCGTAAGAGTTGCCTCTCGATTTTTTGATTGGAATCAATACAAATCAAATAGATGAAGCAAAGAAATAGAATTGGGGTGCTATGTACATTACATATATGTAATTGATATCTACATATATGAATATGAAGATACATATTTTAGATTGATCTATATTAAGCCTCTATCTTTATACAGTACAACTTTATACACTACAATAACAGTAAGAAATAGTATGGTAGAAAGAAATATATGAATCTTTCTACCATACTATCGGATCTCATAGAATACTGCTGATTCTAGTCCCATTTAAGACGCGAAATTGGAATCCTTTTGATTTTCTTTCTTCAATCATTGATAAGAACTAAGGAGTCAAGTTTCATTCAAATTAATCATTTTGACTGACTGTTTTTACGTAAATGATAAGTAAAAAAGCAGTAGGAACTAGAATGAACAGTGCAGTAGCAATAAATGCGAGAATATTTACTTCCATAATCTCATCGTTTCGTTTTTTTTACTTCGCAATAACTCGGGATTTAATCCCATAGAGATGAGAAATCTTTCACCTGTAAATTCAATGGGATGAATTATATCTCGATGATATTGAATCAGATCAATATCATGAATAACAATATCTGAGCTATCAAATCGATTCATCGTCGAGAATTGAATAGTATAACATAGAGGATCTTTTATCCATACCGAATCCAAAATTGGATTCTTGATCTAATCTAATCAAGAATTCCTTTATTTATCATTCTTTTCCATTCTTTCTTTCTTTTCTATAACCTACCACCTTCCTTGTACAATCATCTGATGAAGTATCATCTGACCGTTTTTCCACTTCCATTGGTTACAAACCCAAACAAACAATAGAAGTAAAATGTAAAAAAAGACTGAGTTAAGTTCTAAACTCCGTTTTTTTAATGATCTAATTTTCTTGGAAGACAAAGAAGTGTGATAACGATGAGTCCCAGTCTAAAAGATCTAATATTCCATCAAATTCACTATTTTAGAATTTGTTCTTTTTTCGATGGGATCTTTACCTTAGAAAGGAAAAAAAAAATGATTCATTCCCTTGCTAAGAGAGGCGGGATCCTTGTTTGATCTTTCTTTTATTAATATCCTCTTTCCTTGGATTAGGACTGGGACGCATATATCAAAAGTTCAGTGTGCAATTTGAATGAGATAAATTGTTTCAAATTCAAATTAGTAACTGAGATTACACACAATCGGAACCAGAAAAAGAGATAGGTTTAATCTGAAAAGTATTCTATCAGGGTAACTATGTTAAATTCATTTTGTAGCGTACAAGAAATGAATTCCATTTGTGTATGTGCTTCCAGGAAACATAGGGTATTCTATTCCATTACACGGATCGGGAACAATCGAAAAAGTCCGACCCAGTATGGTATCTCTTGGAATTCTGAATATGATGCTACCAATAATTGTACTAATCCACATATGTCTCTCTCCCACCAATCGGTACTAGTTGAAGTAATGGAAATTCTCGTATTTGTTTGATAAGAAATGCGAAACGAAAAAGCAAAAAAAAAAGAAATAAGGATTTCCGTTGGGAATGAAATTCTGCTCCTTGTCCTCTTTTTCACAGAAAATGGAGAGATGGATTGAGTGTTTATTGGATCCGTCGGGACTGACGGGGCTCGAACCCGCAGCTTCCGCCTTGACAGGGCGGTGCTCTGACCAATTGAACTACAATCCCAGGGAAATAAGGTGTATAGCATACATATTCTTATGATTTCATTCAAACCATTTCTATTTAGAATCGCCGTGTTGTAACATAGACGCGAATGATATATTGATATCCACATGGATACGCACTTTAGTGAGAGCGGCATGGATTAATCCTTTCGTTATTGTCAAATCGATTGATAATCAATCTTTCAATGAAAAAAAAGAGTCTTTTTTTTTCTTTACTCTTTTCCTTAGACTTTATACTTACAAATCCTGATATGAATCTAGATCATTAGCAAGATCCGCATTTGTGGGAACAAATAAAAATAAATAGAGCAAATAAGAAGTAGGGATATATCATAAAGTTTTCTTTTTTTTTCCTCCTTATCAGGAATTTCTGGAAAACAAATGGGTTATATCATTTCATGGTGGATCAGCGAATTATTGGGCCGAGCTGGATTTGAACCAGCGTAGACATATTGCCAACGAATTTACAGTCCGTCCCCATTAACCGCTCGGGCATCGACCCAGGAAGAATCAATTCTAGGCTTATTGATAATCCATGATCAACTTCCTTTCGTAGTACCCTACCCCCAGGGGAAGTCGAATCCCCGCTGCCTCCTTGAAAGAGAGATGTCCTAAACCACTAGACGATGGGGGCATGCATGCTTGCCCGACCGCCATCATACTATGCTCATAGTATGAACAGTTTTTTTTAATTGTCAATATAATGTAATGGTATGACTAGATCCGACGGATCTTTCTGTCTTTCATGATTCCATAGAATTTTTTGATTCGTCATTTCTATTCATGAATGATTCATTCTAAGCGCCATTCTATATAGAAATCTATTAATAAATCTATTATATAAATCTATAAATCGATATTACTATATTAGATAGTACTATATTAAATATTCTATATTAAATATTAAATAATAATAAATAGATAACTAAAATAATAAGAAATTTCTATAGATAAATTTATATATATAAATAGAAAAAGGATAGGATCCTTTCAGGAAATGATTTGTCCGCCAGAAAAAAGGTTAAACTCCATTTCTTCCACTTTCATTCATTGATTCACTCGTTGTTAAGATGAGATATGCCCATCTCACACTAAGCCAGGAAATTAACAAACGATAAATCTGAGGGGATCAACAAGTTATCGAAAATGGTTTTTTCTTTAAGAATTTGCTTCAGGGGACAAGTAGAATCTCTTCATCACATGATTCGATGAAATATCTTGGATCTATGTCGAATTGGTAGGTACATGTATCAATCAAGTGAATTTCGTTCTGATAGGGGTCAATTCAATAAAAGAAAAGTAATTCGAGTCAGTCTTGAAATAATTCATTGCATTGATATTTATCAAATTCAATATCAATAAACCATTCTTACCCTAGGGAAATCAAATTTCTCGTTCCCGAATGGGCCACTAGCTATTATGAGTCTATTGCATGTACTTATGTATATAATATATGTACATAGATCTATCTTATCCGCATAATGATTCATTCAGGAATTGAATCAAACGCGCCCTTTTAACTCAGCGGTAGAGTAACGCCATGGTAAGGCGTAAGTCATCGGTTCAAATCCGATAAGGGGCTTTCGATTTTTTCATAAAACTCCAGTCTTAGTATTCATATTTGAGCGGAGAATAGAGATATTGTTGATATTGATATTTGTAATAAAAAAAAAGTAACCAACTGTATAACTGAATTAGAATAATAACTTATTCTAATTCAATTAGAGTATAGTAGTTATAAAGTTGAACATTTGTTTATTATATTATAATGAATAATGAGAATGAATAATGATAAGTCGTCTCTTGAATTGCCAAATATTCCTATTTTCCATTATTCCAATCAAATCCATTGTAAAGATTAGAAATCAACAAAAGAAAAAGTAAGTGGACCTGACCCATTGAATCATGACTATATCCACTATTCTGATATTAAAATTCGATAGAGATGAGATTGGAACAGTGGGTCTTTTTTTATTTCTTTTTCTTGGCTCCGCAGATTTGTCGATATTTCCGATTAAATCTTCTTGTTCCTAG